AAATTAGCAGTTCGCCCTGTTAATCCGCCAGGGCCCAAATAACTCAATTTTCTCCCATGAACGATTTGTGTCAATGGATTAGTTCGATCCAAAACTTGAGATAATGGGTGTAATCCGAAAAAGGATTCATAAGTAGTTGTTAACGGAGTTGAAGTTACCAAATTCTGAGGAGTAGGTATCAATTTATGCCTAATTGCTCCGGAGATAGTTCCCTTAACTACATTTTCTAAACGAGCCAGAGCCAACCCGAGCTGGTCTTGTAAAAGATCCGCTACAGAGCGAATACGTTTATTTTTCAAATGATTCATATCATCAAGTGTACCCATTCCAAATTTCATCCCAATCAAATGATCGGCAGCTGCTAATATATCTCGTGGTAACAAAAATATATTGTTCTGAGGTATATTAAGATTCAGTCTCCAATTAATATTTCGGCGACCAATCCTTCCTAATTCACACCTTTGGTGAAAGAATTTTTTTTGTAATTCCTTACATAAGGATTCAGAAAATATTGGATCCCCACCTACACAAGAAAATTGTTGATAAAACTCCAAAATAGCATTTTCTTTTGACCCAATTTTTTTTTTCTCCTTATCGGTCAAGAAAGATAAGAAAATTTCAGGGTAGCAAACATTCTCTAGAATTTCTCGTAGATTCGAACCCATAGCTGATGATAGAACTAGAATAGATATTTTCTGTTTCCTACTCACCCGAGCCCATATTCTTGCTTTTTTATCAATCTCTAATTCTAACCTGCCTCCCCAATCTGATATTATGGTGCCGGTATAGACCGAAATCCCGTTATGATCCAATTCTGACTGGTAATAGATACCAGGACTTTGCAATATTTGATTGATCACAATTCTGTATATTCCGTTTACTATAGAAGTTCCAAGGGAATTCATTAAAGGAATGTTTCCAATAAAAATTCTTTGTTCTTGCATATTCCTACTGGTTTTCCAAATTAATCCCGCGGATACATATAATTCAGAAGAATATGTAAGTGATTCATAGACAGCATCTCGTTCTTTTATCAGAGGTTCTACCAATTGATATGTTTCCACAAATAATTGAAATTCAATTTCGTGATCTATATCTTCAATTTTTGGAAACTTAGAAAGTTCTTCTATTAAACCCTGATCAATAAACCGATAAAACCCTTCAAATTGTATCTGATTAAATCCGGGTATTGTGGATGTTCCCTCTTTTCCATCCCCAAGCATCTTTTTTGAATTTCCCATTTATCCGTTTATTGAAAAAATCCCATCTCTCATTCTTCACCGAATCATATCCATAGAATTCGATCTAGCAATAATGGAATTTCTATTCTGTTTACTGAATCACATGAAATTTTATCCAACTCCAAGATATATGGAATGTATGAAATACGTATGAACGGAGACTAGATTCAATTGGCATTTTTTATAAGAAATAGATCCCAATGGAACAGAATTGAGAAATACCACTGTAACTTACGGAGTTTTGTAAAGACTAGAAAAAAAAAATAATTTCATTTTCACCTATGATATTACATATTCCAATTCGATTGCATACCATAAAAAATGTATTCATCATTGGATCTGTTCGAGCAGATAAACATATAATAAATAGAAAACTTTTTTTTAACCACGTTACTTTTTCATGTATTTGTATTTCATTGTTCAAAAAAATATTTGCAGAAAAGAGATTGATTTTTACCTATTTTGAATAGAATAGTTAGAATATCATTGAATTGAAGTAGGTAAGAAAACTTGTGTTTTTTTATTTATTAATTTTTTTTATGATTAAAATAAAAAAGAATGCACAGATATATATGTCTCTTTTTCTTCTTTTTTTTGTGGTACAGTTTGTTCTATTTGGGACAGCACATGCTGTGCTCTATCAAAAAGGAAATTTTCTCTTCAAGGTATTCAAATTGAAATATAAAAATTTATTGAGAATTACTCCTCAAAGGGATCCATAAAATACCCCATTATAGAACTATAACTCTATAACGTATGTTCTGATTCTGGGGTTTACATATACTCATCATTACTGTTATAATTGAAATTGAAGAAGATTTCTTTTTAATTGAAAAAACTCAATATAGATTAGTTATAAATCCATTTCTAATGATTTTCTTAATATTATTAGAAATAAAAAAAATGTAGATTTCAATTTTAATTCAAAAATGGTCATGAATTTACAGTCAATAGTTAAAGTTAATGGTTCTGGTTTGTACTGGATTCTATATTTTGTGACTGAAAATCTATATATATATATTTTTCGGAGTTGAAAAAAAAAAAAATAAAATTGGAATATAGTTTCTATGGTTTTGGCGGCATGGCCGAGTGGTAAGGCGGGGGACTGCAAATCCTTTTTCCCCAGTTCAAATCCGGGTGCCGCCTCAACAACAGATTTTTAATCCCCTATTATAACAAACGTAGGAAAAGACTCTTGATACTTTCTTTTCGTTATTCTAAGCCCCTGGCTCTCGAGGTTCTATTCTCTAACCTAAAGTTTTGCCTATCAGATTCAAGGAAAACTTAAAGTAGTGTAGGGAAATCCGTAAATCTTTACTTGCCACTACTAATTTAGTTCCACTTACTGAGTCTTCAATTAGATTGGATAGCCAGAGAGGGAATGAAATTAATAGTTTTGGAAAGGACCTAAGATACTTTGGATACAGACTCATGAAAGTCTCGGAATGCTCAGACATTCAATCAATATTAGATTAGATGAAGAATTGCCTTTCATTTTACTTCCAAAAATAAAAAACGATAAAAGAAAAAAAAAGTCTTATTCTTTCTACATGTGAGTCAGATTCCTTGGATACTTCGAAAAGTGTCCGTTTGCTTGTGTTTACATCTTGTCGATTCTACTAGAAATTCTATAATTAAGAATAACTCATTATAAGATAAGTGGATTTTTTGGAGTAGTTCATCAATGGTGACCAAATACCTCTCCCTTTTTTTGACTCTGCACCAGTGATTTCACTATTATTAGTGAACAATAATGGAATAGTTTCTTCATATTCATAGAAATAGGGGACAGAATTCACATGGATATAGTAAGTCTCGCATGGGCTGCTTTAATGGTAGTTTTTACGTTTTCCCTCTCTCTCGTAGTGTGGGGAAGAAGTGGACTCTAGAAATACTTCTAATTGCGGTAATAATCAAACTCTATCAACCTGTATCAATTGTTTGAGTTTTCTATACCGTTCGGCAATTTTTTTTAAGATTTTTTTTTAGAAATTGGATTTATGTTTTGTTTTATTGACTCATTTTCTAGTTTTATATCAGTGTTTACACGGTTAACCATTCATGGGGTAACCCCTTTCGAAATCTGAAGAAGCTTCCATCGAATTGGGATTATCTGTATTAAATGGATCAAACAAGCAAATGAAATTGAGAAAGTATGTACATACATTTCATATTCTATTTAATTTATATTGACGTTTATAAAGAAAAAGAGAGATATAGGTGGATTCCTTTATATTAAGATCTTTCACTTGTATCTTTATACATTACAATAACCAAAATGGCTAGTATGGTAGAAAGAGATCTCTTTCTACCATACTAGCGGGCCCCTTAGGATACTACTACTGAGTCTAATGCATTCCTTTCATTTAAGACGAGAAATTGAAATCTTTTTTTTTTTTAATTGATAGTAATGTATTCAAATTAATCATTTTGACTAACCGTTTTTACGTAAATTATAAGCAAAAAAGCAGTAGGAACGAGAATGAAGAGTGCAGTAGCAATAAATGCAAGAATATTGACTTCCATAATTTAATCGTTTATTATTATTTTTTTTCTTTGGAATATCTCGGGATTTAATCCCATAGAGATGAGAAATCTTTCGCTTGTAAACTCACTCAGATGAATTAGATTTCGATGATATCGAATGAAAGAAATATCATGAATAACAATACCGGAGCTATAAAATCTAAAATCGATTCATCGTCAAGAATTTAATAGTATAACATAGGAAGATCTTTTATCCACACCAAATACATAAGGAGATTCCTGATCCAATCAAAAAATAGTTTTTTATGATTCTTTTTCCCGGCTTTCTTTTCTACAACCTAGTAGTTTACTTTCCTTGTACAATCATCTGATGAAGTATCATAAAAAAACCTTTTCTACTTCGATTCTTTACAAAAATAGTTTCTAAAGAACCTTAAATAAACAATAGAAATCAAATAGAGAAAAAAAGTACGAAGTTCAATTTGAAATTAAAAAAAATTTAAAGGGTCTATCATCTTTTTGGAAAACAAAGAAAGGAAATGTGACAAAGACGAGTCCTAGTAAAAAAACGAAAATATTCAAAAAAATTAACGAGTTAATTTTTCTTACGGGTTTTTTCTTCGACATGGACTCTAATCTTTAAGCATATTCATTAGGGAAGACGCATTTTATCTTTATTTTTAAAATATCCTCTTTCCTTGGTTGGATTCGAACTATTTGAAATTCCTTGACTTCATAGAAAGAAAAGTATATATATAGGTATTCGTGGCAAATGTATTATACGCTATCCTATTCCATTTTCCTACACGAATTAATGGGAGATCAGTTGACAAAAAGCGGAAACCCCATACAGTATATCTTTCTTGAAGTGTTGAATGCTCTCAATAATTATAATTAATTTACATATGTCTCTCTACCCTAGTTAAAATAATCGACTTTTGCTTTATGAAAAAAGAAAAATAAAACAAAAAGATAAATGAAACCATTTTCATCCCCTTGCCCCGAAACAAAAAGGGGAGTTGATGTATTGAATCCGCCGGGACTGACGGGGCTCGAACCCGCAGCTTCCGCCTTGACAGGGCGGTGCTCTGACCAATTGAACTACAATCCCATGGAAATCAAGTGGGTAGCTTACGTATTCCTTCTTATGATTTCATTTTAATAATTTCAATTTTAGATTCAAATTTTTGTTTTGTAACAAAGAAAGTCACAAGTGATATATTGATATCTATATGGATTTTAGTGAGAGCAAGACGGATTACTGGGTAATCT